TCATCCCACACGTACGCGTCATGGATATCCTGCTTTTCTATGTTATATAGATCTATATGTAACTATTGAGGGTCAAGATATTCTACATCATGTAAATATTCCACCCCAAAGTTTTATTTTAGTTAAAAATGATCAATATGTAGAATCAGAACAAGTGATTGCTGAGATTCGCGCGGAAGCATCTACCTTAAATTTTAAAGAGAGGGTTCGAAAACATATTTATTCTGACTCAGAGGGAGAAATGCACTGGAGTACCGCTGTATACCATGCACCCGAATATACATATGGTAATGTTCATCTCTTACCAAAAACAGGGCATTTGTGGATATTAGCAGGAGTTCCATACAGATCCAGTATAGCGCCCCTTTCGCTCTACAAGGATCAAGATCAAATAAATATTCATTCTCTTTCTGCCGAACGAAAATATATTTCTAATCTTTCAGTGACGAAGGATCAAGTGATACACAAATTGTTTAGGTTGGATCCTTATGGTAAAAAGGGGGAGGGGTCTCTTGATTATTCCGGACCTGATCGAATCCTATGTAACGGCCAGTATAATTTCATATATCCTGCCATTCTCGACGATAATTCCGATTTATTGGCAAAGAGGCGAAGAAATAGATTAATCATTCCATTACAATCGAATCAAGAAAAAAAAGAACAAATATCCCGCTCGGGTATCTCGATTGAAATACCCATAAACGGCATTTTCCGTAGAAATAGTATTCTTGCTTATTTCGACGATCCCCGATACAGAAGAAAGAGTTCCGGAATTACTAAATACGGGACTCTAGAGGTGGATTCAATCGTCAAAAACGAGGATTTGATTGAGTATCGAAGAACAAAAGAATTGTGGCCAAAATGCCAAATGAAAATGGATCGATTTTTTTTCATTCCCGAGGAAGTGCATATATTACCCGGATCCTCTTCCATAATGGTACGGAACAATAGTATCATTGGAGTAGATACACGAATTACTTTCAATATAAGAAGCCGGGTAGGTGGATTGGTCCGAGTGGAGAAAAAAAAAAAAAAGATTGAACTAAAAATATTTTCTGGGGATATCCATTTTCCTGCAGAGACAGATACGATATCCTGGCACAGCGGCATCTTAATACCACCGGGAACGAGAAAAAAAAATTCTAAGGAATCTAAATCTAAAAATTTGAAAAATTGGATCTATGCCCAACGGATCACACCTACAAAAAAAAAGTATTTTGTTTTAGTTCGACCCGTAGTCACATATGAAACAGCGGGCGGGATAAATTTAGCAACGCTTTTTCCCCGCGATCCCTTGCAGGAAAGGGATAATGTGCAACTTCGAGTTGTCAATTATATCCTTTATGGAAATGGCAAACCCATTCGCGGAATTTCTCACACAAATATTCAATTAGTTCGAACTTGTTTAGTATTGAATTGGGACCAAGACAAAAAAGATTCTTCTATAGAGGAGGTTCATGCGTCCTTTGTTGAGGTAAGGGTAAATGATCTGATTCGAGATTTCATAAGAATGGACTTAGTCAAGTCCTCTATTTCGTATACCAGAAAAAGGAATGATCCGGCAGGTTCGGGATGGATCCCCACTAATGGATCAGATCGCACCCATCTCCATCCTTTTTATTCCAAGGCAAGGATTAAACAATCATTTACCCGTCATCAAGGAACTATTCGTACGTTGTTGAATAGAAATAAGGAATGCCAATCTTTGATAACTTTGTCATCATCTAATTGTTCCCGAATCGGTCCATTCAACGCTTTGAAATATAACAACAGTGTGAGAAAAAAATCAAATAAAAGCGATACGCGACTTACAACAATTAGGAATTCGTTGGGTCCCTTAGGAATTGTCCCTAAAATTAGGAATTTTTTTTCATTTTCCTATTTAATAACTCATAATCAGATCTTGATAAATAAACATTTGCTGCTTGACAATTTAAAACAGACTTTCCAAATACTTAAATATTATTTAATGGATGAAAGGGGGCGGATTTATAATCCCGATCCATGCAGTAACATGATTTTGAATCCATTCAATTGGAATTGGTCTTTTCTCCATCACGATTATTGTGAAGAAACATCGACAATAATAAGCCTTGGACAGTTTTTTTGTGAAAATGTATGTATGTCTAAATATGGGCCCTATCTAAAGTCGGGGCAGGTTTTAATTGTTCATGTTGACTCTTTAGTAATAAGATCCGCAAAGCCCTATTTGGCTACTCCAGGAGCAACCGTGCATGGCCATTATGGGGAAATCCTTTACGAAGGAAATACATTAGTTACATTTCTATATGAAAAATCGAGATCTAGTGATATAACGCAAGGTCTTCCAAAAGTAGAACAGGTGTTAGAGGTTCGTTCGATTGATTCAATATCAATGAACTTAGAAAAACGGATTGAAGGTTGGAGGGAACGTATAACAAGAATTCTTGGGATTCCTTGGGGATTCCTGATTGGCGCTGAGCTAACCATAGCGCAAAGTCGTATATCTTTGGTTAATAAGATTCAAAAGGTTTATCGATCCCAGGGAGTGCAGATACATAATAGGCATATAGAAATTATTGTACGTCAAATAACATCAAAAGTGTTGGTTTCAGAAGATGGAATGTCGAATGTTTTTTCACCTGGCGAATTAATTGGATTGTTGCGCGCGGAACGAACGGGGCGCGCTTTGGAAGAAGCGATCTGTTACCGAGCCGCCTTATTGGGAATAACGAGGGCGTCGCTGAATACTCAAAGTTTCATATCTGAAGCGAGTTTTCAAGAAACGGCTCGGGTTTTAGCAAAAGCCGCTCTACGAGGTCGTATCGATTGGTTGAAAGGCCTGAAAGAGAATGTTGTTCTGGGGGGTATGGTACCCGTTGGTACCGGATTCAAAGGATTAGTGCACCGTTTAAGTCAACACAACAACATTTCTTTGGAGATCGAAAAGAAGAATCTATTCGAGGGGGACATGGGAGATATTTTGTTCCACCACAAAGAATTATTTGATTCTTGCACCCCCCCAAAATTTCACGATACATCAGAACAATCATTTACAAAACAATAATTTACAGGATTTACGGATTCCTAAGAGCAGATTCATTCTTTCTTTATAATTTCATTTTAACTAGCGGGTCCGTTCTTTTGTAAAAAAAAAAAAAATAATGAATAGAAAGGAATTAATGGCTTGGACCGTGTATCATCATTCAATCTCCGGTAGAAAGGTTCCATCGGAACAATTTTTTATTTCAGGGTACCTCGTCTTAAAAAAAGAGGAAGTGGGGGGAGAAATGACAAGAAGGTATTGGAACATCCATTTGGAAGAGATGATGGAAGCAGGAGTTCATTTTGGTCATGGTACTAAGAAGTGGAATCCTAGAATGGCACCTTACATCTCTGCAAAGCGTAAAGGTATTCATATTACAAACCTTACTAGAACTGCTCGTTTTTTATCAGAAGCTTGTGATTTAGTTTTTGAGGCAGCAAGGCGGAAAAAACAATTCTTAATCGTTGGTACAAAAAAGAAAGCGGCCGATTTAGTAGCATCGGCCGCAATAAGGGCTCGATGTCATTATGTTAATAAAAAATGGCTTGGTGGTATGTCAACGAATTGGTCCACTACGGAAACAAGACTTCGTAAGTTTAATGACTTGAGAGCGGAACAAAAGGCGGGAAGACTCAAACGTCTTCCGAAAAGAGAGGCAGCAATGTTGAAAAGACAATTATCTCATTTGCAAACATACCTGGGCGGCATCAAATATATGGAGGGGTTGCCTGATATTGTAATCGTCGTTGATCAGCAAGAAGAATATACGGCTCTTCGAGAATGTGTCACTTTGGGAATTCCAACAATTTGTTTAATCGATACAAATTGTGACCCAGATCTTGCAGATATTTCGATTCCAGCCAATGATGACGCTAGAGCTTCAATTCGATTAATTCTTAACAAATTAGTATCCGCAATTTGTGAAGGTCGTTCTAGCTATATAAGAAATCGTTGAGCAATAATACGATAAGTCAATTACTTCGCGAATTCCATAGATTTATGGAATCGGTTACGATATCCTGAATATCAAAAAAGAGATAAAAATGACTGGGTATCCGAACAATTCAATGAATTTAAGGTAGGCGAATCGATAAAGAGATGGTTGAATCAAAATAATTCCTTTTTAAGTTCTTTTTCTGTCAGAGGGCAATATGAATGTTCTACCATGTTCCATCAACACACTAAAAGGGTTATACGATATATCCGGTGTAGAAGTAGGCCAACATTTCTATTGGCAAATAGGAGGTTTCCAAGTACATGCCCAAGTACTTATTACTTCTTGGTTCGTAATTGCTATCTTATTAGGTTCCGCGACTATCGCTGTTCGGAATCCACAAACCATTCCGACCGACGGTCAGAATTTTTTCGAATATGTCCTTGAATTCATTCGAGACTTGAGCAAAACCCAAATTGGAGAAGGGTATGGTCCTTGGGTTCCTTTTATTGGAACTATGTTCTTATTTATTTTTGTTTCCAACTGGTCCGGGGCTCTTTTACCTTGGAAAATCATACAGTTACCTCATGGGGAGTTAGCCGCACCCACGAATGATATAAATACTACTGTTGCTTTAGCTTTACCCACGTCCGTAGCATATTTCTATGCAGGTCTTACAAAAAAAGGATTGGGTTATTTCGGTAAATATATTCAACCAACTCCAATCCTTTTACCAATTAACATCCTAGAAGATTTCACAAAACCCTTATCACTTAGTTTTCGACTTTTTGGTAATATATTGGCGGATGAATTAGTCGTTGTTGTTCTTGTTTCTTTAGTACCTTCAGTAGTTCCTATACCTGTCATGTTCCTTGGATTATTTACAAGTGGTATTCAAGCTCTAATTTTCGCAACTTTAGCTGCGGCTTATATAGGGGAATCCATGGAGGGTCATCATTGACGATCTTTCAAAAATGGGCGGTTAAGATAAGCTATTTTGTAACCGATATAGATAGATACAATAACTATAGGGTATAGAAGAGTAGTAGTCAAAAAGATTACGATATTCTATTATGGAATTCGATTGTCAAAAAGGAACAAGATCGAAAAAAGAGTTTTCCTAATATTTAATATTTATGTTTGACTCATCCGTGTCATACCTCAAATATTTGATTTCATTCAACTCAAGGATTGATCAAAATTCGAATGAATTGCATGCAATTGGATCTCAAATATTGTATTGATATGTAAGGACCCAGACTAACGAATTCGTCCGTTTGTATTCATGCTTGTATTAATGCGGTATAATAATAAAAGGAAACCAATAAATAATTTACAAACTAGACTCATAAAAAGGGGGGGTTAGGGGTGGGACCGAACAGGGTATATGGAATTTAATGCCTAGAAGCCCATTCTTCTGTCTGTATTTTCAAAGAATTCTTCTAGAATCGGGTTTGAATATAATATAAGATGTGCATTTTTTGTTTACGTTATGGAAGAAAGCCATGTATATGTGATATTTACTAGTTATATATGAACTATACTATTCATATATCTTATTGACTTTCCTTTCCTAACCCACCGTGAGTTTAGATAGGAATTACAATAACAATAGAAGTCCTTCTGTTTCGTCGGGGCCGAATGAATAAACAGATGAAATCAAGCATAAGCATATAGAAGATAAAGAGTGCAGAATTGAAAGAATGGTTCGGAACAAATAAATGAAATGGAAGAACTAGGTCCTTATGGATTGATAAAGACTCCATGGACAGGAACGAAAACGCGAGATCTAAGCAGTTCTGCTCATTCAATAATCTCATTACTTTAATTTAGAGTTCCTAGTTCGTTCGGCTGGATGGATCTTCGGAATAATAAGTCATCATTCCTTGATTGCTTGTATCATTAACCATTTCTTTATTTTTATACGAGGAGCTTACCATGAATCCACTGATTTCTGCCGCTTCCGTTATTGCTGCTGGATTGGCTGTAGGGCTGGCTTCTATTGGACCTGGAGTTGGTCAAGGCACTGCTGCGGGCCAAGCCGTAGAAGGTATCGCGAGACAGCCAGAAGCAGAGGGTAAAATACGAGGTACTTTATTGCTTAGTCTGGCTTTTATGGAAGCTTTAACAATTTATGGACTGGTCGTGGCATTAGCCCTTTTATTTGCAAATCCCTTTGTTTAATCCTAGAAATGTGAAAGTCTTTATTTTGTCTTTCTTATTTTATTACCTTGGATTTGTTGCTTTATTTTTCGAATTATTTCAAGATTTCACTCCTACAATAACTTTAACTTATTCGTTGAGATAATACCCCGTGGGAAGGACTCATTTGAGAATCAGGAATTCACGGATCCACTCGCTTTCTTCCTTCCCGTTCTCGGTACAATCCAATGTAAACCCCTCCCTTTTTAGTAAGCTAAGCGTTTCAACCAACGAACGAGGTATTTCACAATGGATATGAGACCTGGGACCTAATTCTAAATAAGTATTTTCTTTTTTTTTTTGGGGGGGGGGGACAAATAAGAAAATCGAAAGAATCATAAAAAAAAAAAAAAATGAATAGAATAAAAAAAGTAAAGCAAAAGGGGCGAAGTAATAAAAAAAGAACTCTGTTCAATTGAGTCCTATTTATAAGAGGAGATCCTATGAAAAATGTAACCGATTCTTTCGTTTCCTTGGGTCACTGGCCATCCGCCGGGAGTTTCGGGTTTAATACCGATATTTTAGCAACAAATCCAATAAATCTAAGTGTAGTCCTGGGTGTATTGATTTTTTTTGGAAAGGGAGTGTGTGCGAGTTGTTTATTTCAAGAATAAGCTGGATCTAACCAGCTGCACTTTATTCTTTAATCACTAGGAAAGAAGGGTGCACGATCTCGCGAATTACTTCTGAATAGATTAAGAAATCATATGTACGAACCATAGCCTTTCGTGATTCATTGGTAAATAAACTTTGATTCTCTATTAACCAATAATAGGGGAACCTAAACATGGTTAAAGCTAAATTGTTTGAAGTCTGGGCGCAACATGGGTGCTCTTTCTACCGCTATGTTAGTATGGAGATGGTTTCAAAATGAATAGTTGCATTTTATCCGATATAGAACACTCATATGGATAAAATGATTTGAACCCTTTACTGGAACTGGAAAAATGGGAATCCCATCCCTTTTTATCCAATGCGGAATTGACGACCTATGTATAAATGTATAAAGTAAGCGGAATTTTTGGATTTGAAGAAAAAGAAACAACTTTGCCGATAATTACAGATTTTTTGTCTGGTCGGAAGAGTCCTCCGAATATTCTGGTCTTGGATCAACGATCCCTTTCCATATTTGGGAATCCGAACAGAGAAGAGAGGATATGCTCATTCCATAAATAAAAAAGAGATATGGGAAGGCCCCGCAAGTAAGTGAGCGTGAGAGCCAAATGAATTGAAAGATTCATGTTTGGTTCGGGAAGAGATCATGGAATTTTGGAAATGAATGAGAAGATAATCTACTTTCATTAAGTGATTTATTAGATAATCGAAAACAGAGAATTTT